AAATATCCTGAACAGTTCCTGTAGGTTGAGCCCCTTTTTCAAGGAAATAGAGAATAGCAGGAACGTTTAAATAAGTTTGATTCTTTATCGGATCATAAAAACCTACTTTCTGAAGATCTTTTCCTTCTCTTCGAGATCGAACATCAATTGCAACGATTCGATAGACGACTCATTGAGATAGATGTAGATGAACAATACACCCCCCCTAGAAACGTATAGGAAGTTTTCTCCTCGTACGGCTCGAGAAAAAAAGAATTGGATTTGAAGTTTTATCTATGGTATGGAATTCGAATAAATTCCATAAATGACAAAAGGTTCTATAAAATCATCAAATCAATTAGACTGGGGTTTAAGTCTGTTTTTTATTCTTCTTTCCTAAAAAAGAAAAAAAAACCATTCTTACTCATAACTCAAGTTGGATAACTCTCAAATAATTCAAAAGAGAATCTGTCGTTTATTGAGTAGTCTTTACCCCCTTTTGTGTTTGTCTCGGTTAAAATATATTTGGATTCTTAAGTCTGGCCCAGTTAGTGAGACGATTAAAACGGTGTTTCCTTGTTCTGGGATCCTTTATCTTTGTTTTAAATCATTGGGTTTAGGCATTACTTCGGCGCTTCTTAATCCTTTCAAAATGGTAGCAACATACCCCTTTTTTTTTATTTCCTTCTATCAAAGAATCCTACGGACACTAAATTCCTTCTTTTGATCGAAACGGTTTGATTAATTCCAACAAATTTTCCTTTTGAATTGGAAACTTGTTCGAATAGGATCCCTTCCATTTCTATATCGAAGATATATTCACGAAGTTGCTCCAATTTATTGATTTGCATTAACCCTAGATTCTTGTCCTGAGAAATGAATTAATACTTTCTACTCGAGCTCCATCATGGACTATTTAGGTTACCAACGGATGTCGAAGCCAAGAGCACCTTCATTACTATACAAATCGAAAATGGTGGATATAAGAAAGAATCCACAATGGATCATGTCCTTCAAGTCGCACGTTGCTTTCTACCACATCGTTTCAAACGAAGTTTTACCATAACATTCTTCTAATTTGTAATTTGGACCCAGTATGGAATTGATTCAATCATGGAATCATGAATAGTCATTGGTTTGTAGACATCGTAATCTATATCCCTTTGTTCTATAAATACAATAGAGATTTTATATATAGTTATAGATCGGTAAATAAAGAATATAGTTATAAATCGGTAAAGAGTTTTCTGAATAAGTTTTAGCAAGTCCTCTTAATTTAAAGAATTTCTATTTAATAATAGATTAAAGGTTAGGGGTAAATATTTTATATTTTGATAAAAAAATTTAAAATCGAGGGGATCAAAAACCTTTTTCACAAAAATAGAATAGAAGGATACATATACGTTAAACATTTCCTCATTTTTTATGTTATTTTGTTTAAGCTGTGTAGTTCAGCAAGATTTTGCTAATCCAATCTTGCCATACATAATAGAATAGCAAAGTGAATAAAAGATAATAAAAGATATAAACCACTCCCTCTTAAGTGTTACGTAAATTTACAATTATTTATTAGGGCCAAACACGAAATACTTATTCAAAGAAAATACACGGATGGATATATAATTACATATATAATTTTTTTTTGTTAATGCAATTCAGGCAGACGCAGAAATTTGAATATCTTCGGTTAATGTATTCGCCCCCGGAGTACTGCAGGACTAATGGGCCATAAGAGAAAAAAAAATGGGAATTATGATCGGGGATGCGGACTGGCTAGGTACAAATTCCAACAAGTCCAAATTAACAAATTAAGTTGCTCCTTTTTTATTTTAGCCTAACCCCTTAGGAGAATTAATCCTATTGACTTTGATTAGTACCAAAATAGTTAGAATTAAGAAATCTATATAAAAATAAAAATTCCTAAAAATTTAGTTTATAGGATAAGAAATAATAGATAGGATCCTTGAAAATCAAAATATTGATAAAATAGAAAATAAATATGGGACGGAATGCTTTTCTAAATAACTAACTTCCCGAAACAAGATGGGATTCGGCATAGGATGAAAAGACCCCCTTTTTAAAAATTCCAACTCTTGGAACCCCATGTTCCCAATTTACCTGGATCAGAAATAGAGTCAATTACATTTGCGTGTCATTTGTACTCGATTCAATAAAGATATGATTCATGCATAAAAGATAAAAAAAAGAAAAAGAAAGAAATTCCAGCTAACATTAGACTTTACCCCATTCAAAAAATCTTTATTCTATTCTAACATAATGAATATGCTCTGGGACGGAAGGATTCGAACCTTCGAATGCCGGGACCAAAACCCGTTGCCTTACCACTTGGCCACGCCCCATTTCGATTTCTATTCGATACTACTAAAATATAATTAAAAATAATTATTTTATTAATTTAATATTAATTAATATTAAATTAAATTTATTAGTTAAATTTATAGTTATTAGTAAATTTATAGTTATTAGTTATCAATATAATATATTATATTATTCGTTATTTGTCAACTCCAATCTAATTTATTCTATAGATATTTATATTAATTTATATTATTACTAATTACTAGGATTTTTTTTTTTTAATTTTAATATAGAATTAAACTTAATTTATTGATCATTAGATATAATTCAATTAAGATATTGTATGAAAGTATGATTTCCTCTATTCTCTTTTGAGAATTGGAGGTTTTTGATTGGGTGAGTTCAAAAGAAAAGAAGGATTTTTTGTCTACCTAAATTTTCCCCTTTTTACTTATATCATATCAATAACTCAATCAAAATGCAATTATCTCCAAGAACAAAATGTCTGTTATGCTTAATATCTTTAGTTTGATCTGTATCTGTCTTAATTCTGCCTTTTATTCAAGTAGTTTTTTCTTCGGAAAATTGCCCGAGGCCTACGCTTTTTTGAACCCAATCGTAGATGTTATGCCAGTCATACCCGTGTTCTTTTTTCTCTTAGCTTTCGTTTGGCAAGCTGCTGTAAGTTTTCGATAAGATCCTTAATCTGAAATCTAAATTATTTAAATTGAAAAATTCTTACAAATTTCCGAGATTTCCTAGAAAGTTCGTGATTTTTTCTAGAAAGAAACTCGGTTCTTGATATCCAAATAGGATATGTGGTAGAAAAATGGAGGATCTATTTTCGTTTTTTTTAATTATCTTGGAGATTGTGTAATGCTTACTCTCAAACTCTTCGTTTACACAGTAGTGATATTTTTTGTTTCTCTCTTCATCTTTGGATTCCTATCTAATGATCCTGGACGTAATCCTGGGCGCGAAGAATAAGGGTTTTCCTTTCTATTTTCTTCGGATTTTTTGTTTAGATGATTTGCCAAATTTGAAAAAAATAAAATAAAAAAAAGTCATCAAGGGAAGCGGAAAGAGAGGGATTCGAACCCTCGGTACGAATAACTCGTACAACGGATTAGCAATCCGCCGCTTTAGTCCACTCAGCCATCTCTCCTAATTGAAAATTAGGTTAGATTACACATAAAATAAGGAGTATTTCTTTCTCGATTCTATAGATATGTACAATTTTTATCAATTTTTATCAGTAATTTATTTTCGATAAATAAAGAAAAGGGCTCGAAAGTGCCAACAATATAAAGAAAAAAAAAGTGGCCCCTTCATATTTTGTTCGCAAGACCCTTCTTATTTCTTATTGACACGGCCTGGCCTGGTCAGTACCCAGCCGGGCCTCTTTTTGTTCCAACTAATTATAGAAAAATAATGATGATTTTTCATTTATCTGATTTGAAAACAAAAATGCTTAGTATTATATAAACTTAGTATTATATAAATATATAAATATAAAAAAGTGAATAGGAAATATTTAAGCACGAACAAAAAAAGAAGGAGGACTATTTCCATCCGCGAAAACGAAAAAGAAAGGAGGGTCAATACTCGAAATTTTATGATTTTTTGATGATCCCGTCGTATTATACCCCATTTTCCGGTTCGACAAAAGGTCGAGTTGTATACAATAATCGAATTGTAGCGGGTATAGTTTAGTGGTAAAAGTGTGATTCGTTTTTTTACCCCTTTGATAGTTAAAGGGTCCTTGTTTTCGGTTTGATTCGTATTCCGACCAAAAACTTTATTTGCAAAAATAAAAGGATTTACTCCTTTACCTCTCAATCACGGATTCGAGAAAACCTATACATTCTCGTGATTTGTATCCAAGGATCACTTAGAAAGTGAGAAATTGGATTATGGAAATTACGAAACATAATTTTGGAATTGGATTAATAGTTCCAATTGAATCAGTATGAGTAAGGGATCCATGGATGAAGATAGAAAGTAGGTTTCTAATCGTAACTAAATCTTCAATTTTGGCTTTACAAATAAAAAATTGAATCAAAATAGCTATTAAATGATGACTCTGGTTTACTAGAGGCATCGACCTGTTTTTTAGCTCGGTGGAAACAAAATCCCTTTCCTCAGGACCGTCTCAAATAAAAATAGAGAACGAAGTAACTAGAAAGATTGTTAGAATTACTCTCTTCTAGAGGGATCATCTAGAAAGCAATCAGTAGTCAGACAAAAGTTGACATAGATGTTATGGGTAGAATTTTTTTTTGTAATTTTGTTCACATCCATATCCATAAAGGAGCCGAATGAAACCAAAGTTTCATGTTCGGTTTTGAATTAGAGACGTTCAAAATGCTGAATCGACGTCGACTATAACCCCTAGCCTTCCAAGCTAACGATGCGGGTTCGATTCCCGCTACCCGCTTTCTATTCTTTTTTTTTTTTCAGCGAAGAGGTGGGGAAAGTCAAAATACGAAAAAAATCGGAATGAAAAGCGTCCATTGTCTAATGGATAGGACAGAGGTCTTCTAAACCTTTGGTATAGGTTCAAATCCTATTGGACGCAAATTTTTTCCATATATCTATTTTTTTATAGTTTGATACCACCAAAGACTTTTCGAGTAACTTGAATTTGAGTTAATTTGAGACCCTTAATTACATTACCATTACCTTTTTATTTTTAAGAGAAA